TAATAAATTTCCTATTATTAAATTAATATATTGTATTGAATTAAATACATATTAGTTAATTAAATATTAAATAATATGAGACTCGAAATGAAAGTACCCTTCTCGCATACATTCCCCATTACGTTGTCGGAACAAAAATATTGCATGTATCAATATGGATGGAAATATTTAGTACATGAAATAGCGATTTGCTAGATATATAAATAGATATATAAGATATAACTAATAAAACGGATCTTGTGTTCTGGAATTGGAATCAAAGAAAGATATTTTAAATGGCTCGTATGTTGTGACTTGGAATAAATGTTTCTCGGTAAAGGAAGGGAATAGTAATTTATTCATTCCTAATTTATTCCTATAGAACGTCTAGGAACAAGAAGATTAAATCGGATATATCGACAGATTCCCGCGTAGTCCAAAGAAAAAAAAGATCCAATTTCATCTCTATCGAATTTTAATATCAGAATAGTGGATATAATTATGATGCAATGGGTTAGGTCCACTTACTTTTTATTTTGTTGATTTCTAATCGATTTAATTGGAATAATGGAAAATAGGAAAGGAATAGTAATATTTGAAGATTTAACGAGACGACTTATCCTTACATTCATTATAATATTTAATATAATATTTATAATAATTATATTATTTATTTAATAATAAATAATATATTTTTTATTTAATAATATATTTAATTTATTAAAATAGCAAATTTATAACCATACTATAATTAATTATAATGTTATAATTTTTATTATATATTAAAATATTAAATTATACGGTTTGTTACTTTTTTTTTATTACTTTATTACAAAGATCAACAATATCTTTATTCGCACTTCAAATATGAATACTACTGCCGGAGTTTTATGATTTATGAAAAAATCAAAGCCCCTTATCGGATTTGAACCGATGACTTACGCCTTACCATGGCGTTACTCTACCACTGAGTTAAAAGGGCTTGTTTGATCCAATTCCTGAATAAAGACACTATGAGTTTAGTATATATACTTATTATAATAGATGTACATAGATATATCTTATAATAAGTATAAGGGTTCATTCAGGAATGAAAAATTTTCTTTATCCAGTAAAAGTAAATTAAATAATTTAATATAATTTAATATAGAGTATATAATATAGGTAAAATAAAACGGTTTATTGATATTGGATTTGATAAATATCAATACAATGAATTGTTTCAAGACTATCCTAATTGACATCATAACTAAATTCATTTGAGTGATACATGTATCCACTAATTTAACATAGATCCAAGATATTTCATTGAATCATTGATAAAGAGATTCGGATAAAGAGATTCGGCGTGGCCTTTGAACCAAACTTTTATCGAAAAAAATTGTATAGAAAGAATCGTGAAAGACGGAAAGATCCTTCGTATCGAGTCATACCATTCCATTATATTGACAATTTTAAAAAACTATTCATACTATGAACATAGTATGATGGCGGTCGTGCAAGTCTGCCCCCATCGTCTAGCGGTTCAGGACATCTCTCTTTCAAGGAGGCAGCGGGGATTCGACTTCCCCTGGGGGTAGGGTACTACGAAAGGAAGTTGATCGTGGATTATCAATAAGCCTGGAATTGATTCTTCCTGGGTCGATGCCCGAGCGGTTAATGGGGACGGACTGTAAATTCGTTGGCAATATGTCTACGCTGGTTCAAATCCAGCTCGGCCCAATAATTTGCCGATCCGCCATGAAATGATATAATATAACCCATTTGTTGCTCTCCAAAAATGCCCGATCCCCCAATCCCAATACGGAAGAAATCCATTTTATGATATATCTATACCACTATTTATTTACTCTCTTTTTACAAGAAATTCTGATCTTGCTAATGATCTAGATTCATATCAGGATCCGTAACTATAAAGTAAAGTTTAAGGAAAAGAGTAAATAAAAAAAAACTTTTTTGATTGAACGAGTGATTATCCAATTGATTTGGCAATAACGAAAGGATTACTAGTAATACCGGCTGCTCTCACTAAAGTACATATACATATGGGTATCGATATATCACACTCGCAGCTCTGTTACAACACGCCAATTCTAATCGAAATTGAAAGGGTTAGAATGAAATCATAAAAATATGTATACTTTATTTTATTATGGTATTTACTTGGGATTGTAGTTCAATTGGTCAGAGCACCGCCCTGTCAAGGCGGAAGCTGCGGGTTCGAGCCCCGTCAGTCCCGACGAATCCAAATCCAATAAAAAACTATATCAATTCATCTCTCTATTTTTTGTGAAAAGAAGTCCAAATAACATAATTTCATTCCCAACAGCGATCCCTCTTCTTTTTTTCTTTTTCGTTTCACATTTATCATCAACCAAATGGGGGAATTTCCATTTCTTCGACTAGTACCGATTCGATTGATGGGAGAGAGGCATATGTGGATTAGTACAATTATTATATTATTAGCATCAGATTCAGGATTCCACGGGATACCGTACTGTACTGGGTCTGGCTTTTTCAATTACTCCCGATCTGTGAAATATGAAATAGAGTAGAGTATTGTATGTTTCCCGGGAGTACATACATAAATGGAATTTGTACAATATAAAATAAATTGAACATAGTTACTGTGTATAGAATAGTATAGAATACTTTTTTTTTAAGATTAAAATAAAAGTATATCCTTTTCGGGCCCTATTTTGTGTAACCTCAATTTCAAATTTTACTAATTTGAAATAATCTATCTCATTCAAATTTCGCATTGAGCTTTTGATATATGCGTCCCATTACTAATCCAATGAAAGAGGATATTTAAAAAATAAAGATCAAACAAGGATCACTTTTTTATTAGCGAGGTAATGAATTTTTTTTTTTTGTTTATTTTATAAGGGTTTTTCCTTGAAAGAACAAACTTTTTAAATTTATATATAAATATATAAAAAAATAGTTAATTTGATGGAATATTCGATTTTTTTATACCGGAATTTGTACTCGTCTTTATCATACTTCTTTTGTTTTCCAAGAAGATTGGATCATTAAAAAAAGGAGGTTATAACTTAGCTCCTTCCTTTTTTTTCATTGAGCTTCTATTGTTTGTTGGGGTTTGTTTAGAACCAATGGTAAGTGGAAAGGCGGTTAGATGATACTTCATCAGATGATTGTACAAAGAGGGCGGTAGGTTATAGAAAAGAAAGAATGGAAAAGAATGATAAATAAATAAAGGAATTATTGATTGTATCGGGAATCAAATTTTGAGTTCAGTATGGATAAAAGATCGTCCTATGTTATACTATTCAATTCTTGACGATGAATCGATTTGATAGCTCCGATATTGTTATTCATGATATTGATCCGATTCGATATCATCGAGATGTAATGCATCCCATTGAATTTACAGGCGAAAGATTTATTATCTCTATGGGATTAACTCCCGAGTTATTGCGAATTAAAGAAAAATTAAACAATGAGATTATGGAAGTAAATATTCTCGCATTTATTGCTACTGCACTGTTTATTCTAGTTCCTACTGCTTTTTTACTTATAATATACGTAAAAACAGTCAGCCAAGGTGATTAATTTGAATTAAACTTGATTTTTTATTTCTTATCAATAATTGCAGAGAAGAAAAGGATAAAAATTTCGCGTCTTAAATGAAATGGGCAGACTAGAATCAGTCGTATTCTATGAGATACGATAGTATGGTAGAAAGATTCAGATATTTCTTTCTACCATACTATCTAGTATTGTTATTGTAGTGTATAAAGTTGTATTGTAATGCGGGTTAATTTAATATAGATTAATATAGATCAATCTACAATAGTATCATCATATTCCTTTTCTATATATATAGAAATCGATTTAATTACGTATATATAATATATATAGTGATAATGTATATTATATAGTATCCCAATTCTATTTCTTTGCTTTATCTATTTGTATTTAATTTGTGTTGATTTCAATTAAATTAATTTGAAATAATCGAAAGCGACTTTTACGATTAGAATTCCTAGATTTCTGATTATTTTCAATATGAATCCCGATCGAAAGAATCAATGACTTCTTCGTCGGAATGCTAACTAAAAGATTATTTTATTATACCTATCGAAGAAGTCATTGATTGAGGAGTTGACAAATGATCCATGGGAACTTCTTCGGATTTCGAAAAGGATTAGTAAAACCCGTCGACTTTTAACGTTTGAACCATGATATGAAATGGGTTCAATAAAACAAGCAAAACATAAATAAAATTTCTAAAATAGTAAAACTAAAACAAGCGGCGCAATATGTGACTCGCCCAAGACAATATTTTAGGATGTGCAGTATCTCGTTGGACAACTACTATGTTGTTTCCCAATGTGTATCCACGTAATGGAATAACCGAATTGTTTTCTCTTTGATCTTTGAACAGTAAAGAGGTAAACAAAATAAAAAAAAGTTCCGTTCTTCCTCATGGTCCATATCTAACTTTGGTAAGAGTCAGTTCATCGAAATAGAAAATTTATGAAGAATTCAGTTGGAATAAATTTCCTACCATTTGTATTCCTTTTACTTTTTTTACTTTCAAAATACGAACACGGAAATAATTGAAATATTTCTTTGATTGAAAGAGTATTCTTCATATATATTTATTATTCATAGAATACATTACTCAACTAAAATCCAAGAGAATTTCGAAATGAAGATATTTTGCATTTCTATTTCAATTTAAAAATAAAATTTTAAATTGAAATAGTGAAATTTTAAATAAAAAAAACTTTGCCGAACGATCTATAAAAAAAAGTGATACTGTTTAGTTCCTAAACTCAATTAGTAGTACTTCTAGAGTCCACTCCTTCCCCATACTACTAGTGAAAGGGAAAACGTAAAGACTACCATTAAAGCAGCCCAAGCGAGATTTACTATATCCATGTGAATTATGTCCTCTATCTCTATGAAGGAATTATTCAATTATTGTTCACTAATAAATAATAGGGGAATCACTGGCGCAGAGTCAAAAAGTTATTCTGACCCAACACCGT